ATTGAATTATATGTAATGATCAATAAATTAAGTTGAATTCTATATCTACACATACCAAAAACATAGCAAAATCCTAGTACCAATCTAATCTATTCTATAGATATTTGGACTAGAGTTGACAAACAAACAAAACCAGCAATATACTTTATTAGTATCGCATAGAAATCTAAATGGGGCGTGGCCAAGTGGTAAGGCAACGGGTTTTGGTCCCGCTATTCGGAGGTTCGAATCCTTCCGTCCCAGAACATATATATTCTATGAGAATCTAGATTGCTTTTTTAACAATGTTCTGTTTAAAATCGAAATGTTAGCTGGAATGTGATTGTTGTTTCTGATTTTTTTCTTCGATGAATCGTTCAAAAACTGAATCGAGATGCGTAAAGAATCCATATTCCCTATCTCGTATTCTCTACCCCCTAAATTAGCCTAATTAGATTCAATTTTCTTTTTTGTAGATTTCTTGACTTTTCGCCAAGAGGGGGTTTTTGGTACTAATTAAATTCACTAAGTCTCTTAATTCTTAATCAATGAGTTAGGCTAAAATAGCAAAAAGAGCAAAAACTGGACTTCATCTGGACTTGTTTGGCTTTGTGCCTAGACAGCTCGCATTTCGTAAAAATAAAAAAGACTAGGACACCCCCTTCTTTTCTTTTGATTTATGCTGCATCAGTCCCATAGAATGGGGTTAGATAGGAGTTAATCAGTAATGGGAAGGCGTTCATTTCAATATCTATAAACGGTGACAATTGCTCAGTCTATTTGATCGAATTGATAGATACGAAAACCTCCCCATTCTTTGGATTTTATCAATCAGATGAAAAAAAGAATAAGAATTAAAATCTTACCTTACATTAATCTTTTTTTAGCCATCTCATAATTGGATTTGTTGTTTGGTGTATTTATCTATTTTAAATCATTGAAATCGAAATTGTTGATGATTCACTGATAAGTCTTTTTTCCTAAGATGATCAAAAGTTATTTTTAACTATCAAATTTTCTTCGAATAATGATGTCGAAAAGGGAACTTTCTAAATTTCGAATAAATTTCGAAAGAGAAATTGTTTTAATCATTCCTTAGAAGCTAAATCTTTCTCTCCTATTAAGTCACGTGAAGATGCAGAATCAAAAAGAATTCATTTATTCGTCTTCTTTGTTAGACAAATAAATATTAGCGATGGGGTCTTACTAAGACTTCTTCAGAAAAATATTTATTCACCTATATCTATAGTATTATTTATATCTATATACTATAGATATAGAAGATAGAGAAAATACTATAGATTATGGTGTTTATACATCAGCCCAACCAATGACTATTCATGATTCCATAATTGAATCAATTCCATACCGGTTCTTAGAGGAATGTTATGGTAAAACTTCGTTTGAAACGATGTGGTAGAAAGCAACGTGCGACTTGAAGAACACGATCCGTTGTGGATTTGTACATCCACCATTTTATGTAGGAATGAAGGTGCTCTTGGCTCGACATCATTGGTTCTGTTTCACTAGAACCCCTCGTTTTTTGTTGTCTTGGAAGGTAAATAGTCCATGATGGAGCTCGAGTAGAAAGTATTAATTTATTTCTCGGGGCAAGGGTCTAGGGTTAATGCCAATCAATAAAAAAATTGAAAAAACTTCGTAAATATATCTTGGGTATGGAAATCGAAAGAATCCAATTCGAGCAAGTTTCAAATTCAAAAATTTATTGGAATTGATCAAACTTTTTCGATCCAAAGTGTTTCACGAGGGAATCCATCGTCTTGTAGGATTCTTTCAGAGAAATCGCAAAAAGGGTATGTTGCTGCCATTTTGAAAGGATTAAAAAGCACCGAAGTAATGTCTAAACCCAATGATTTAAAATAAAACAAAGGATCCCAGAACAAGGAAACACCTTTTTAATTGTCTTAATAACTGGATCAGACTGAAGAGTCCGATTTTAAACGAGACAAACAAAAAAGGACGAAAGACCGCTCAATAAATGAAATTGCCGAAAGATTTTACTTTGACCTGTTTGAAAGTTATCCAACTTGAGTTATGAGAGTACGAATGGTTTCTTTTTCATTTTAAGGAAGAAAGAAAAAAAAGACTTACATCTTTAATTGATTTGATCATTTTATGGATCCAGTTGTCATTTCTTAGATAGAATTCCATACAGAGACAAAACCTCGAATCAATCATTTTCTCGAGCCGTACGAGGATAAAGCTTCCTATACGTTTCTAGGGGGGGTGTTGTTCATCTACATCTATCCCAATGAGCCGTCTATCGAATCGTTGCAATTGATGTTCGAGCCCGAAGAGAAGGAAAAGATCTTCGGAAAGTGGGTTTTTATGATCCGATAAAGAATCAAACTTATTTAAATGTTCCTGCTATTTTATATTTCCTTGAAAAAGGGGCTCAACCTACAGGAACTGTTCAGGATATTTTAAAGAAGGCGGAGGTTTTTAAGGAACTTCATCCTAATCAACCGAAATTCAATTAAGGAAATAAATTAAGGAAATA